CGGACACGAACAAGAGACAAAATCTGTTGCCGACGTTGAAATACCTCCGGTCATTACCCTTTTTGCAAAGGATGTGGCTTTTTATTTTTTGATCATCTTGACCTCGGAAAAGGTGATCAAGATGTTGCGGACACTAATGGACTACTACCGCGCCCTAGTATTGGTCACATCGAAATTGATGACCAAGGTGATCAAGATGTTGCGGACACTAATGGACTACTACCGCGCCCTAGTTTGGTCACAGCGAAATTCATGACCAAGGTGATCAGATGTTGCGGACACTAAGGACTACTACCGCGCCCTAGTATTGGTCACAGCGAAATTCATGACCAAGGTGATCAAGATGTTGCGGACACTAATGGACTACTACCGCGCCCTAGTATTGGTCACAGCAATATATTATTTGTCCCTACTCAAATGGTTGATACAAATAATATATTGCTTAATAGAATACTGCCTGGAGATACCGGAGATACTCCTGGAGATACTCGAGTACTCGATGGAGATACTCGAGGACTGGATGGAGATACTCGAGGACTGGTTAAACCGCGAGGATCGGGATCGCCGTTAAAATCGCATAATGGTATTTGCGATTCAGACTCTGAGTCAGACCACGAGTCAGACGACAAAGAGGAAAAAGAAATAGATCCTTTTCTTTGTATTCCGATTTTTATTAAGAATCGAGAATTAGATCTTGCTTCTGCTCTTATTCCGACTTTTAATAAAAGAGAATTAAATCTTCATTCTGCTTCTATTCCTCTTTATCCGACTTTTATTCAGACAAAGAAAACAAATACAGATACGAGACAAGAGGGGACGAATGGAAGAAGGAATGGTATTCGGATGACGTCAAAGTCGGATTGCATCACGTGAACTGGTGGCGCCAATGTAAGGAGCAAGGTTCCGATGATTTGTATTCGGATAAAGTCAAAAACGTATGTCAACAATTGGCCGAAGTGGACTGGTGGCGCCATTGGGTCCAAAAGGACTGGGACAACGTCGATGATAGGGGGGAGCTATTATGGGATGATATTTGGGATGATATTTTTTTGACACTGAACATAGAGGAAGGGCAAGGGCAAGAGGAAGAGGAAGGGCAAGAGGAAGGGCAAGGGCAAGAGGAAGGGCAAGAGGAAGGGCAAGGGCAAGAGGAAGGGCAAGAGGAAGGGCAAGAGGAAGGGCAAGGGCAAGAGGAAGGGCAAGAGGAAGGGCAAGAGGAAGGGCAAGAGGAAGGGCAAGAGGAAGGGCAAGAGGAAGGGCAAGAGGAAGGGCAAGAGGAAGGGCAAGAGGAAGGGCAAGAGGAAGGGCAAGAGGAAGGGCAAGAGGAAGGGCAAGAGGAAGGGCAAGGGCAAGAGGAAGGGCAAGGGCAAGAGGAAGGGCAAGAGGAAGGGCAAGAGGAAGGGCAAGAGGAAGGGCAAGAGGAAGGGCAAGAGGAAGGGCAAGAGGAAGGGCAAGAGGAGGGGGGCAAGGGCAAGGGCAAGAGGAAGGGGGGCAAGGGCAAGAGGAAGGGCAATGGCAAGAGGAACAGAAACAGGAAGAACGGGGGGACAGGGACCCGAAAACGGGGGCGTGGGACCCGAAAATTTATGTGTCGCGCACTTTGGATGATCAGGAGGCAACAGGATTATCCGATGCTATTGAAACAGGTTTGGGTGAACTAAATGGAATTCCCGTAGCATTTGGAGTTATGGAGTTTGAGTTTATCGGAGGTAGCATGGGACACAAAGTCGGGGAACGAATCATTCGTTTGATTGAGTATGCTACCCGTCTAAAGTTACCCCTTATTATAGTATGTGCTTCCGGAGGAGCCCGCATACAGGAAGGAGCTTTGAGCTTGATGCAAATGGCTAAAATATCTTCGACTTTTTATTATTTTGAAAAAAATAATGAAAAGCCTTTTTACATCTCAATGCTTGCAGATCCTACGACTGGTGGGGTGACAGCAAGTTTTGGTATGTTGGGGGATATCATTATTAGTGAACCCGACGCTTTAATTGGATTTGCGGGTAAAAGAGTAATTGAAGACACATTAAAACTTGAAGTACCTGAAGGTTCACAGATAGCGGAAGTTGCATTTGAAAAGGGTTTATTAGACCCAATAATACCACGTGAAATGTTAAAGAGCGTTTTGAGTGAGTTATTACAGTTCCATAATTTTTTGCCTTTGACCCCTAAAATCAAAGGATTATTAAGTTAATAATTTAGTTATCGCGAAATCATCGAAATCAAAGGAAAAATCCCAAAATGGATTTTTTTTTGGGGGGTGGCATAAGAAGAAATTTTAGAAGGATAATGCGGATAAATTTATTTATCCGCACTATCCTTCTATATTCCTAATTCCTAAATGGGGAACCCTTGATCAAGAATCTAAAATCTTTCTTTCGCGAAATTCAACTGGACAAGGTAACTGTAAACTAAATAAAACAGATTTTATGTTCTTTTCTTACCTTCGGATTATAACCAATAACGAATTTGCCGGGAATTTAGAAGCGGAAAAAACTCTTTTTTAAATTTATTAAAGTCAAATTCGAAAATTAAAGATTCAAGTTCAAAGACAAGAAAAAGATAAAAAATATATAGGGGAAAAGAAGAAGAAAACCAGTGGATTAATATCTATGTATTTCGTGCGTAAAAAGTGCATTTAGTTAATTGTACACCCCCTGCATTTTACTTTATTCACTATATTCTATATACTCACTTAGATATACTGAGTTAGTATAATTCGTATAGAATTATAATAAATCGAAGCTATCTTTCTAACAACAGAATATAGCAAAAATAGGTAAAAAGATTAATATTAAAAATAAATAACAGGTACAAATATTGAATCGAGGTGCCCATTCTATGACAATTCTCAACAACTTACCCCCTATTTTTGTGCCTTTAATAGGCTTAGTCTTTCCAGCAATTGCAATGGCTTCTTTATCTCTTCATGTGCAAAAAAACAAGATTTTTTAAATCTTTTTTTTTTTAATCAGATAGATCTGATGGGGAAAATTTCATGTATTTTTTCAAGACTTAGAGACTTAGACTTGGATTATAACACGTATATTTATTCATATGATATAGGAGTAAATTGGCTAATTGAAAAGAAATTGAAATTGGGGCGTATGTCTGAACTAAATAGAAAACCCATGGGGCTATCTGTGCGTAAATAGGATATTTTTTTGGGAAGCTATTATTATTTTAGATCTAAGTCTAGATTTAAGGAATTTTTCCTAAAGATTCACGAATATTGAGAGTCGGTGAAAGTTCCTTTGGAAAAAAAGGGAAGTCAAATTGATTTGGGCAAGTCTCCCGCTTCCAATAAAATACAACTGGATCTAGTATGAGTTGGCAATCAGAACATCTATGGATAGAACTTATAGCGGGGTCTCGAAAAAAAAGCAATTTCTGCTGGGCCTTTATACTTTTTTTAGGTTCTTTAGGGTTTTTATTCGTTGGAATTTCCAGTTATCTTGACAGAAATTTGATATCTTTATTTGTGTCTCAACAAATCATTTTTTTTCCACAAGGGATCGTAATGTCGTTCTATGGGATCGCCGGTCTATTTATTAGCTCTTATTTATGGTGCACAATTTCGTGGAATGTGGGTAGTGGTTATGATCGATTCGATAGGAAAGAAGGGATAGTATGTATTTTTCGTTGGGGATTTCCTGGAAAAAATCGTCGCATCTTACTCCGATTCCTTATGAAAGATATTCAGTCGATCAGAATCGAAGTTAAAGAGGGTATTTATGCTCGACACGTCCTTTATTTGGAAATCCGAGGCCAGGGTTCCATTCCCTTGATTCGTACTGCTGAGACACAAGAAATTGAGCAAAAGGCGGCGAAATTGGCCTATTTCTTGCGTGTACCAATTGAAGTATTTTGAAATGAACTGAAGAAGAATAAACAATTTTCTTAGTGGGAGGTCAATTAAGGTCAAAATCCGAAGTCAAGAGTCCTCTTTCTTATAGCATAATTTAACTGAAATTTTATTAGAATACTAATGAATCAAAAACAACGTATATTCTATATACGGAAAAATTCGAAAACAAAACCCTTTAAATAAATTGCCCTTAATCCAAAATTTTTTTATGCGTATGTAAATTCCCTAAATTCAGTAAGTACCAAAGAAATCTAAATAACGGGACTCATTTCATAGATCAAAAAAAGAATTTTGGAAAAAGATATAGAAAAAAGGTATTCTCTTTTTATTTTTATACTATTAGAAATTGATAGGTTTGAAGCCTTGTAAGAAAACTTATGCTTGATACAAGACTTTAGATCGTATAGAGTTAACAAATGAAGTGGATTCATTAAAAATTCACAGATGCAAAAATGAAAAAAAAACATTTACCTCTATTCTCTATTTTACATCTCTAATATTTTTGCCCTGGTGGATTTTTTTTTTATTTAAAAAAAGTCTGGAATCTTGGGTTATTTATTGGTGGAATACAAGTAAATCCGAAACTTTTTTCAATGATACTCAAGAAAAGAGTATTCTAGCAAAATTCATAGAATTCGAGGAACTCCTCCTCTTAGACGAAATGATAAAGGAATATCCGGAATCTCATCTACAGAAGTTTCGTATCGAAATCCAAAAAGAAACGATCGAATGGATCAAGATACACAATGAGGATCGTATCCATACAATTTTGTGCTTCTCCACTAACCTAATCTGTTTCGTTATTCTAAGCGGTTATTATATTCTAGGTAAAGAAAAACTTATTATTCTGAATTCCTGGGTTCAAGAATTCCTATATAACTTAAATGACACAATAAAAGCCCTTTCTATTCTTTTTTTAAGCGAATTATGTATAGGATACCATTCAACCGGCCTTTGGGAACTAATGATTGGCTCTGTCTGCAAAGATTTTGGATTTACTCATAATGATCAAATTTTACCTGTCCTTGCTTCCATTCTTCCAGTCATTGGTGATACGATTTTTAAATATTGGGTCTTCGATTATTTAAATCGTATATCTCCGTCGCTTGTAGTGATTTATGATTCAATAAGTGGAAGTGAGTGAAATGAAAAAGGATCCACTGATCCAAATGAAATGTTTGTTATTTTATCCATAAGTAAAACATTAAAAATCTTACTGTTTTTATATTATACACTTATTTTTTTTCTCTATACATCCAAGAGATTCGGATTCCTCCTAGATTTTAGTAAAAATTTTTCAGTAAATAGCAGCTTGGTAGATAGGGAACTTTACTAGGAACCCACCTAATTTTATTGTAGAAATTTTTGGGATCAACGATTGGACCATGCAAACTAGAAAGACCTTTTCTTGGATAAAAGAAGAGATTACTCGCTCCATTTCCGTATCACTCATCATATATATAATAACTCGGGCATCCATTTCCAATGCATATCCCATTTTTGCACAGCAGGGTTATGAAAATCCACGCGAAGCAACTGGCCGTATTGTATGCGCCAATTGTCATTTAGCCAATAAGCCCGTGAGTATTGAGGTTCCCCAAGCGGTACTTCCGGATACTGTATTTGAAGCAGTTGTTCGAATTCCTTATGATATGCAACTGAAACAAGTTCTTGCCAATGGTAAAAAAGGTGCCTTGAATGTGGGGGCTGTTCTTATTTTACCCGAGGGGTTTGAATTAGCCCCTCCCGATCGTATTTCGCCAGAGATGAAAGAAAAGATAGGTAATCTTTTTTTTCAAAGTTATCGCCCCACTAAAAAAAATATTCTTGTGATAGGCCCTGTTCCTGGTCAGAAATATAGCGAAATAACCTTCCCAATTATTTCTCCGGACCCTGCTACTAAGAAGGGCGTTCACTTCTTAAAATATCCCATATATGTAGGCGGAAACCGGGGAAGGGGTCAGATTTATCCCGACGGGAGCAAGAGTAATAATACGGTTTATAATGCTACAGCAACAGGTATAGTAAGCAAAATCATACGAAAAGAAAAAGGGGGCTACGAAATAATTATAATGGATGCGTCAGAGGGACGTCAAGTGACAGATATCATAGCCCCAGGACCAGAACTTCTTATTTCAGAAGGCGAATCCATCAAACTGGATCAACCATTAACAAGTAATCCCAATGTGGGTGGATTTGGTCAGGGGGATGCGGAAATAGTACTTCAAGACCCATTACGTGTCCAAGGCCTTTTGTTCTTTTTGGCATCTGTTCTTTTAGCACAAATCTTTTTGGTTCTTAAAAAGAAACAGTTTGAAAAGGTTCAATTATCCGAAATGAATTTTTAGATCTACGGATTTATCAACATCAAGTTCTTCAAAAGAAGAAAATTTTTGTTAAAAGTTATGTATGATCAAAAAAATTGTGTAAAGCCTTTTGCTTTTTTTATATTCTTTTTAGATCGGTTTGGAGGAATTCTTTTTACTTGGACCGCGTTTCTAGTCATAGTATTTAGACTTTCATAGTCTTTATATTTTTTATTTAGACTTTCTATTTTAATAGAATAAAATTCGACTACATACACAGACTAAATAAGTAAGCGTAGAAGCAAAGGCTAAATGTGGGGAGCACCGGATTCTAGGGGATATTCTTCTATTTGTCTTTCGAGTCTTCGACACAAGAAAGAGATGTGGAAAATTCCTTTCTTGTGTCGAAATAATAATTATTCTTGATCCCATCCGTCAAAGATTTATATTCTTAATTTTCGATTTTTTCCAGTTTATCATAACCTATCTGTCTTTCGATTTTTTTTATACGTATAATTAAAGTAAAAGTAGTCGACAAACAAAAAAGAAAGGGAAATTTCTTGAGCAAAGCAAATAGAACTTCTTCAATAAACTTCTTCAAATATTTTGAAATACTAAAATTTAGAATCAATCTTTATAATGAAATAAATAGGGTATAAATACAATAATAAGGCTTTATTAGTATAAATCTACAATTGGCATGATATTGGATTAGCAGAATTTTTTGAAATATCGACTATTATTATGCAATCTAAATGGAAGAATTACTTCTTTCTGTTAACTTTGAAAGTGGAGATAGATATTATCGAGGAACAAATGTTTTGAATCCATTAATACTAATGAAGTTCCTTTTTGAAAAGCACTACAAAAATTCAATGGAGTTTTTTTTTTGAAATAGAAATAAGAAATATTTGAAATATCCGAAAATATAGAATCCATTTTTTTATTTATACGAATAAAGTATTATGATTATTAAAAACTCAGGGGATCCCCCTCGAATCAGACAGAAAAAACGGGGGTTCCCCTTGAGTTCTTACGCTTTCATGTCTACAACTCAACTCATCTCATTCCTACAGGGATGAACCCAATCCGGAGTATGAACCATAAAAGAAAATGCCCATTAAACCGATCACAGGAATACCAGTTACAGTACCTATTATCCAAAGAGGAATCCTTCCAGTAGTATCTGCCATTTATCCCACTCCCCTCCACATTTAATCAAGTGGTCATGCTAGAGACATAAACAGTCATAGATAATTATGTGACGATATCCTTCCGATGAGGTAAGAGAATTCCTATGTACTCTTATTTCTTTTTCTAGTA